ATGTTTTTGTCCTGAGATATATGATAAAAGTTGTGGAAGGTATCAAAATTTTAATATATATATATGAAGCAAAAAAATTTTTATGAAAATGTAGTTTGGTCCAAACAAACATAACCAAATCATATAAAAGGCTTTGTAGTTTGATCCTGACAAAGCTAACATATTTTTTGTAAACTTAACAAGTTTTTTTGAGTGTGTTAGAAAGTTTCAGGTAAAAAAGTTTGATAACGAATCAAATTTTAACAAGGGTTTGAACAAAAAATTATAGTTGTATCATTCGTAAAAGAGTGTAGTACTGACTGTAATTAACCGATAATTGATCAGTTTAGTTAAATCTCGTTTTAGGGGTTTGGCGAGAAAAAAAATTTGACTAAACATGAAAAATTATTGGTAGGGGGGTAGGGGGGTTTGCCATAAAAAAAATGTATTTTATTTTGATTAAATTTTAATTTTTATGATAAAATTTAGTATTGTAAATAATTTGTTTATTGTAGAGTATTTATTGTTAAATTTTTTTATTTTTTGTAATGAGTATGGATTGAGGATAATTGTGATAAAAAAATTGTGTTAGAAAGTTTTGGGACAAAGTGTTTAAAGTTTGTTAAAAGTTTGTTAAAAGTTTGTTAAAATTTGTTAAAAATTGTATGAACTTTTTTAGGAGTGTTTTGTTGGTGTTAAAAAATATGTCTACCAAGCATTAAGACAATAATACCATATAGAGAGCTTGCGCGAAGACCATTGCACTGTTAGTTCAGGCTAGAAACCGGATAGGTAGGAGCACTTGAGATGTGATCTGAAGGGAAAGAGAAATAAAAAATACCAGCCGCCAGGAAAACCAGTTATGCTATGAGCAAGGGTACGAGGGTAACTAACCCATTAACCAGAGGCCTTGGAAAAGGTGATAAAGTGGTGATGGAGAGTAGGATGGTCCTGACCTAACAACCAGAGGCCTTGGAAAAAGTGAGAAAGTGGTGCAACCTCAAGTTATGGACGTGATACTAGGGAGGGGGGCCTTACATACAGGGGTTGATGATTCTCACGTGAGAAGCCAGATCAATAAATAACCATGTATAAAATACACTTCCGTGTTGAAGAGAAATATTTCAGGTAATGTCCAAATGTAAGATTATACAGGGTAGTGATGAGTGGATATTCATGAGTTAATACAGTAATGCACGATATATATATAACGTTCTAAAATCAGATAAATAGGATATAATACCTAAATAATAGTCGTATGGTTTATAATGCTATGTACTTTAAACAGTTATGTATTATGTAAAATATATAGATACTAGTATATACAAGGATATTCATGGGGTAAATATATTAATGTATGATTATACATATATGTATTATGTCTTATTAATAGGATAATGTACATATTATTTTTCATGGGGTAAATCAGTTAATGCACTATATACATAATAGTATATAGATCATCACCTGTAAAAAGTACTAAGCGGCAGGTGTAGGAGGCAAAAAAGCCGCTTTTAAGCGGCAGGTGTAGGAGGCAAAAAAGCCGCTTTTAAGCGGCAGGTGTAGGAGGCAAAAAAGCCGCTTTTAAGCGGCAGGTGTAGGAGGCAAAAAAGCCGCTTCTAAGCGGCAGGTGTAGGAGGCAAAAAAGCCGCTTCTAAGCGGCAGGTGTAGGAGGCAAAAAAGCCGCTTTTAAGCGGCAGGTGTAGGAGGCAAAAAAGCCGCTTTTAAGCGGCAGGTGTAGGAGGCAAAAAAGCCGCTTTTAAGCGGCAGGTGCAGAAGATAGTTTAGAAAAAATACTAGTTTTGGGGACTAGTGATGGGGGATTAGAGCCTTCTCTTTTGATTTGGCGGAGTTGATGTTGTCCTAGGAGGGTGTGTTTCATTTCTGGCTTACAAGACCAGCGCTTTAGGTTTAAGCTACTAGGGCGGGTTATCATTTAAGGAGCTTGTTTTCTAGTAGGGCTAGTGTGGGCATGAGAAAAAGGAAGATTATAAAGTAGATAGTTGAGGCGAGTTGGCCAATAATAATGAATGGGTGTTCAACTGGTTGGCCTCCAATTCATGTTAAAATGACAATATCTGAGATAAGTAATCAGAATAGTGCTTGGGATAGTGGGCGGAATGTTAAGGTCCGTTGTTTTGATAGGTGAAGTATTGGTGAGGTAAATAAAATTAAAATTGAGAATAAGAGGGCTAAAACGCCACCTAGTTTGTTTGGAATAGAGCGAAGGATTGCATAGGCAAAAAGGAAATATCACTCTGGTTTAATGTGTGGTGGAGTTACTAGGGGGTTTGCTGGGGAGAAGTTTTCTGGGTCGCCTAGTAGGTTTGGTGAGAATAGAGCTAAGGATAGAAGGCAAGTGAGCAAAAGGAGGGCACCAAGGAGATCTTTATAGGAGTAGTATGGATGAAACGGAATTTTATCTGTGTTGGAGTTAAGGCCTGTTGGATTGTTTGATCCTGTTTCGTGAAGGAAAAGAAGGTGAACTATAGAGGTGCCTATAATAATAAAAGGTAATATAAAATGGATGGTAAAAAATCGGGTGAGGGTTGCGTTATCGATTGCAAATCCTCCTCAGACTCACTCGACAAGAGTTGTTCCTACATAGGGTATTGCGGAGAGGAGGTTAGTAATTACGGTGGCCCCTCAAAAGGATATCTGCCCTCAGGGTAGGACGTAGCCTATAAAAGCTGTTGCTATAACTATTAGAAGGAGAAGGACTCCAATGTTTCAGGTTTCAGTATAAATGTAGGAGCCGTAATATAATCCACGTCCAATATGGAGGTAAATGCAGATAAAGAATATGGATGCGCCGTTGGCATGAAGGTTACGGATGAGTCAGCCATATTGAACATCTCGGTGAATGTGGGTGACAGATGAGAATGCGGAGGAGATATCTGCAGTATAGTGTATAGCTAAGAAGAGGCCTGTAATGGTTTGAATAATGAGGCATAAACCTAGTAGTGATCCGAAGTTTCATCAGACGGAAATATTAGAAGGGGTTGGGAGATCAATAAAAGAAGCGTTGACAATTTTGAAGAGGGGGTGTTGTTTTCGTAGGTTAAGTGTCATTGGTTGAGTTTTAGTAGTTGAATACAACGGCGGTTTTTCGAATCGCAGGTTTTGGTGTGAGGCCAGATTAAAATAATGATATATTTTATTGAGTTTTTTATGGTTTGTTTTGTTATTAGTTTGATTGGGATTGCATGTAACCCGTCTCCTTATTTTGGGGCGGGAAGTTTGGTTGTAGCTGCTGGTTTAGGGTGTGGAATTTTAATTTTGTTAGGGGGTTCTTTTGTGTCTCTTGTGCTTTTGTTGATTTATTTGGGTGGGATATTAGTTGTTTTTGCCTATTCTGTTGCTTTAGCATCGGATCCGTTTCCTGAGACTTTGGGCAATTTAGGGGGATATTTAATTGGTTATACCTTTTTAGTTGTTTTTTTGGTGGTTATGTTAGGTGAAGGTGGGTTAATTGGTTTTGGGGTTGATGGGGTTGATTCGTGCGGGTTATCCGTTGTTCGTGTGGATTTAAGTGGTGTGTCATTATTGTATTATTTGGGTGGAGTGGGTTTATTGATTTGTGGTTGGGCTTTATTGTTGACGCTGTTTGTTGTGCTAGAGTTGACTCGTGGGTTGATGCGAGGGAGTCTACGTATGGTTAGGTCCATAGGATTGTGATGAAGCAAATTGAAGTAATAATGAAAATTGAAAGGTAAAATTTTATTAACCCCTTTTGTGCGGTGGTGCTAGCTTTGATGTTAGGAAGGTTTAAAGAAACCAACCCCTTTGGGCCTGTCTTTTCGAGCCAAAGTAAATCGTTAATGTGGAGGGCCATGGTTTGTCCTGAGAATAGGGAGCTTAGTGGGAAGAGGCGGTGGAGTGTTGGGTTAAAAAATCCTAGTTGGTTAGAAAATTCTTGGTGTTTTAGTCGTTTGGTGGTTAAAAGTCAGGTTGTTTTTTTTGCAATTTGTAGGGCAAATAGGGCTCCAAAAATGGTAATCGTTAGAGCACAAAGTTTTATGGTGGTTGGTATGGTGGTTGGGGTAGGTTTTGTTGGTAGAATAGTTGCTACTAGGATTATACCTGTTAAAAGACTTCCAATAGCGAGGCGGATAAGGGGGTTAGTAAGAGTGGGGGGTGATTCATTTATAATTGATGTTGTTGTTCGTGGGTTATTAAGTTGAACATAGAAGACTATTCGCATGGTATAGGTGGCAGTTAATATTGTTGCGAAAAGTGTAATTGTTAGGGCTCAGGCGTTTAAGTGGGAACTATTTATGGTTTCAATGATTGTGTCTTTTGAGTAGAAGCCTGAGAGGAATGGGGTTCCTGTGAGGGCAAGGCTTCCAATAGTTAAACATGTGGCTGTGGTTGGCAGTATTTTTTGTATGCCCCCCATCTTTCGGATGTCTTGTTCGTCATTTAGGTTGTGGATAATTGCACCCGAGCATAGGAATAATATGGCTTTAAAGAAGGCGTGAGTGGAGATGTGTAGGAAGGCTAGTTGAGGCTGATTTAGGCCGATAGTAACTATTATTAGGCCTAGTTGGCTTGAAGTTGAGAAAGCAATGATTTTTTTAATGTCATTTTGTGTTAGGGCACATAGGGCTGTAAATAGTGTAGTTAATGCTCCTAGACATAAACAAATGGTCAGAGCGGTTTCATTATTTTTTAAGATTGGGTGAAGTCGGATTAAAAGGAAGACACCGGCAACAACCATGGTGCTAGAGTGCAATAGGGCTGAGACAGGTGTTGGGCCTTCTATGGCTGCGGGCAGCCATGGATGTAGTCCGAATTGGGCGGATTTGCCGCTTGAGGCGAGGATGAGGCCAAAAAGGGGTAGGAGGGGTGGGGTTTTAGTTTGGATAGTTATTTCTTGGATGTTTCAGGTAGATAAATGTGATGCTAGTCAAGCAAGTGCTAGTATTAGTCCGATATCCCCTACGCGATTAAAGATGATGGCTTGGAGAGCTGCTGTATTGGCATCAGGACGTGTGAACCACCAGCCAATTAATATGAAGGATATGATGCCTACGCTTTCTCAGCCAACGAATAGTTGGAATATGTTGTTAGCTGTGACAAGCGTTAGTATGGCCAGTAAGAATACTAGTAGGTACTTAAAGAATCGGGTTATGTGGGGGTCTGATGATATGTATCAGTTGGCGAATTCAAGGATGGATCATGTGACAAAAAGGCTGATGGGGATAAATGTGAGTGAATATATATCTAGGACAAGGCTAATGTTAATATCTATATTAGCAATGTTGGTTCAGGTAAAGTTAGTCATAGAGGCTTCTATACCATAGTTTATAAAAATGGCTAGTGGGATTAGGCTAATTTTGAATGCTAGTTGTACAGCAGTCTTTGCGTAAAGTATTCCTCATCCTATTATGAGGGGAATGGGGTTTATGGTTGTAATGATGGGATGGATTAAAATGAAAAGGACTGTTAACATGGTTGAATGGAGGAGGAGATCGTGCATTTTTACTTATACTTGGAGTTGCACCAAGATTTTTGGTGCCTAAAACCAATGGATTTCTGCTTTCCTATAGAAGTAAGAGGCCTAAAAATTTTATTTTTAGTCATTGGAGTTAGCAGCTCTAGTTGTTCATACACCTCTTGGTAAATAAGAAGGTCTTGCTTCTATCTTTAGAATCACGGTCTAACATTTTGATAAACTATATTTACAGGTGAATAGGCCTGAGATCAGGGTTGGTTTAAAAATAAGAAGGAGTATGGGTAGAAGGTGAAGAGTTAAGATTAGATGTTCTCGGGTGTGGGTGGGTGAGAATAGACGGAATTGTGTTGAGATAATTCCCCGTTGGGTTATTAAGAATATGTAGAGGGAGTAAATGGCGGTTATAAGTGTTCCGGTGCCTGTAATAATGATGGTGGGGTAAGATCAGTTGAATAGGGCGGTGATAATTGTAAGTTCTCCAACTAGGTTGATTGTTGGTGGTATGGCTATGTTTGTTAAATTAATAAGTAGTCATCAGGTTGATATTAATGGGAGGGCAAGTTGTAAGCCTCGAACAAGGAGAAGGGTTCGGGTATGTGTGCGTTCGTAGTTGGTGTTGGCCAGGGTAAAGAGGGCTGAGGATGATAAACCGTGTGCAATTATTAGGGTCATAGCGCCAGTTAAACCTCATGGTGTTTGTAGTATTATGGCGGTGATTACTAGGCCTATATGACTAACGGAAGAGTAAGCAATGAGGGCTTTCAGGTCTGTTTGTCGTAGACAAATAGAGCTGGTTATTAGGATACCTCAGAGGGCTAAAACTATAATTGGAAATATGAGGGTTGATGGGTGGGGGTTTAATATGGGTAAAATACGGATTAGGCCGTATCCGCCAAGCTTTAGTAAGATTGCGGCTAGTACTATTGAGCCAGCGATTGGGGCTTCTACGTGGGCTTTTGGAAGTCAAAGGTGTAGGCCGTATAGTGGTAGTTTAACTATGAAGGCTAAGAGAGAAGCTAGTCAGAATATAGGGTTAGGGCTTGTAGAGGCTAGTTCTGGTTGGTTTAAGAAGAATAGTTCTATTGAAGTGTGTGCATACTTATTGTTTAGATATAACATAGCAATGAGAAGAGGCAAGGAGCTTGTTAGTGTGTAGAATAAAAAGTAGAGGCCAGCATTTAAGCGTTCGGCTTGGTTTCCTCAGCGTGTAATAATAATTAAGGTGGGGATTAGGGTAGTTTCAAATAGAATGTAAAATAAGATAAAGTTTGAGGCAGTAAAGGTTAAGATTAAGGTTAATTGTAGGGCTGAAATGGTTATTAAAAATGAGCGTTTTCGGTTAAGGGGTTCAGTTTTTAGGTGGTTTTGGCTGGCTAAAATTATAAGTGGAAGAAGTCAGCAAGAAAGAACGATAAGAGGGGAGGAGGTAGCGTCAGTAGAAAAGTAGGTAGTTGCGTTGGAGATTTTTAGAATTAATGGGTGATTAAATAGTGTGAGGCTTAAAAGGGATAGGAGTATTGAATAGCCAACTATGGTTGGGAAGAGAATGCTGTGGTTGAGTAAAAGGGCTGATGGTATTAATAAGGCTGTTGGGATTACAATTTTTAGCATTTTAATAGATTTAGGGTTTTTATATGGTCTGTTCCATGTGTGCGAGTTGTAGCAACTAGGAGAGCAAGGCCCGTGCTGGCTTCACAGGCGGATAGTGCTAAAAGTAAAATTGGTAGTATGGCAACAGTTGGGGTGCTAGTGGTAAATATAAGTGTAGTTATTATTAGGTACGGGATTAATATTATTGCTTCGATGCAGATTAGGATCGATATAAGATGTGTTCGATGAAAAGATAGGCCTAATAGGCCGAGTAAGAATGATGTATTTAGGAAAAAAAGAATTGTTGGCATGTTAGGGGTTCTGGTTTGTCAGAATTTATTAAGTCGAAATTAATGGTCTTGTTTAGACTAACCCCTAATTCGGCTCAGTCTAGACCGCCTTGTATTCATTCATAGATAAGGCCTAAGGCTAGGAGGGAAATAATTGCGTATACTCATATAATAGTTGTTGTGGGGTGGGGGAGATTTGTTGCTCAGGGGGTTGGAAGTAGGAGGGCAATTTCTAGGTCAAAAAGGAGAAATAAGATGGCTACTAGAAAAAACCGGATGGAGAAAGGGAGGCGTGCAGAGCCCAATGGGTCAAACCCGCATTCATATGGGGAGAGTTTTTCTATATCTGGTGATATTTGTGGGAGTCAAAAGCTAATTAAAATAAGGATTGTTGAAATTAGAGTGGTAATGGTTAGTATTGCTATAAGGTTCATTACTTTTTCTCAGGTTTGGGCTGAGGTTGGATGAGTGGAAGTCATCTATATTGGCTATATTAAAAAAGTATGAGCCTCATCAGTAGATCGATACGTACAAGAATAGTCATACGACATCTACGAAGTGTCAATATCAGGCGGCAGCTTCAAATCCAAAGTGGTGTTTTGTTGTGAAGTGGTGTAATAGTTGTCGAATTAAGCAGACAAGGAGAAAAGTTGAGCCGATAATTACGTGAAGGCCATGGAATCCTGTGGCTACAAAGAAAGTAGCGCCGTAAACACTGTCAGAAATTGTAAAAGGGGCTTCGTGATACTCAGTGGCCTGAAGGATTGTAAAATATAGGCCAAGTAGAATTGTGAGGGTTAGTGCTTGAATTATATCTTTTCGTTTACCTTCTATTAGGGCATGATGAGCTCATGTTACTGTTACTCCGGAGGCAAGTAGGACAGCAGTATTGAGTAGTGGGACTTCAAAAGCGTTTAAAGGTTCGACTCCAGTAGGTGGTCATTGATTTCCTAGTTCTGGGGTTGGGGCCAAACTTGAGTGGTAAAAGGCTCAGAAGAAGCCTACAAAAAATAGTACTTCCGAGGTAATAAACAAGATTATGCCGTATCGTAAGCCTTTTTGTACGGGTGTTGTGTGCTGTCCTTGGTAGGTTCCTTCACGGATAATATCTCGTCACCATTGTTGTATTGTTAGTAGTAAGATAATTAGGCCTAGATATATTAGGTTCGTATTATTGAAGTGAAATCATGCTGCTAGGCCTGATGTTATTAGTAATGCGGCGATGGCTCCTGTTAAAGGTCAAGGACTTGGGTCAACTATGTGAAATGGGTGTGCTTGGTGGGTCATTAAATATTTTCTTGTAAATATAGGGTTAGAAGTAGAACAAAGACATAGGCTTGAATTAAGGCAACAGCTATTTCTAGGCAGGTTAGTAGCGCAAGTACGATTAGGGTTATTGATGCTGTGAGAGTTATAGAGTTGAGGAGGGTAAATACTGCTGTGGAGGTGAGTTGAATTAATAAATGTCCGGCTGTCAGATTAGCTGTAAGTCGTACTCCTAGCGCAATGGGGCGAATAAGTAGGCTGACGGTTTCGATTAAGATAAGTATGGGAATAAGTAGGGTAGGAGTGCCCTCTGGGAGCAGGTGACCTAATGAGGCTGTAGGCTGATTTCGCAGCCCAATTAAAATTGTTATCAGTCAGGTTGGAATAGCTAGGGCTATATTTATTGAGAGTTGAGTGGTTGGGGTAAAAGTATAGGGCAGTAATCCTAATGTATTAAGTAGTATAAGTGTTAGTATTAAGGTTATAAATGTGCTTGCTCATTTGTGTCCTGTGGTGCTGATTGGTTGTATTATCTGTTTTGTGATGTAAAAAGTGAGAAAAGATTGAATGGTTGAGTATCGGTTTTGGATGAAGCGATTTGTTGTAAACCAAACAATTAGTGGGAATGACAGGGCTGGGATTATTAAAGGAATGCCTAGAAGGTTGGGGATGCTGAATTGGTCAAAGAAGCTTAGGATCATGGTCAGGTTCAGTGGGGCTTATCAGATTGTTTTCAATACTGTGAAGTATTAAGGGGGGGTTTGTTATTTAAGATTTTTGTAAGAAGTATAATAAGGAATATTCAGATTAGAATAAGGGTTATAAATCAAGGGGTGGGGTTTAGTTGTGGCATGTCACTGAGGGAAGTTGTTTCCCCTCTCTAGCTTAAAAGGCTAGTGCTGAATGTAGCTTCTCAGTGATAAGGCTACTATTAATTTAGATCAATCTTCAAAGTGCTTTAGAGGTGCTGATTCTACTACAATCGGTATGAAACTATGGTTGGAGCCACAAATTTCTGAACATTGGCCGTAGAATAGGCCTGGGTGAGATGTAATTAAAGTTGTTTGGTTAAGTCGGCCTGGAACTGCGTCTGTTTTGATTCCAAGTGCTGGAATTGCCCATGAGTGTAGGACATCTTCTGCTGAGATTAAAATTCGGATTGGTGATTCTATAGGAATCACAACTCGATGGTCTACTTCTAATAGGCGAAAGTTTCCAGGTAGCAAGTCATATGTTGGGACTATATACGAGTCAAATAATAGGTTCTCGTAGTCTGTATATTCGTAGCTTCAATATCATTGATGTCCGATGGCTTTAATAGTAAGGTGGGGGTTGTTGACCTCGTCTATGAGATAGAGAATTTGGAGGGAGGGTAGTGCAATTATAATTAAAATAATTGCAGGAAGGATTGTTCAAATCATCTCCACTTCTTGGGCGTCCATTGTGTTGGTATGGGTGAGTTTTGTTGATAGTATTAGGCTAATAATGTATAGTACTAGGCGCTGATTAAAAACAATTATAAGTGCATGATCGTGAAAGTGGAGGAGCTCTTCTATAATAGGGGAGGCTGCATTTTGAAAACCTAGTTGTGCTGGGTGTGCCACCAAGATTCACAGGCTTTTTAACCTGTAATTTAGCACTGACAGGGCTATGTAATTAGTTTACTAGAATCTTATAAGGGGAGAAACATAAGGGTGTGTGACTAGCTTGAAACTAGTTAGAGGTGGTTCGAGTCCCCCCTCCCTTGAGGTCTGTACGTGGGTTGCTTCTTCGTAGGTGTGGTATGGAGGTGGGCAGCCGTGAAGTCACTCTAGGTTAGTGTTAGTAAGTTCAAGGGTAAGTACTTCGCGTTTAGCTGCTAGGGCTTCTCAAATAATAAATATTATTATAATTACAGCTGTTAATGAGATTAAGGAGCCAATTGATGAGATGGAGTTTCAAAGGGTATATGCATCTGGGTAGTCAGAGTAGCGTCGGGGTATGCCAGCTAATCCTAGGAAGTGCTGAGGGAAGAATGTTATATTGACGCCAGTGAATATAACACCAAATTGAGCCTTTGTTCATGAGTTATGTAGAGTAAAACCTGTAAAAAGTGGGAATCAATGGACAAATCCGCCTATAATGGCAAAGACAGCTCCCATGGATAAAACATAGTGGAAATGGGCAACTACGTAGTATGTATCATGGAGAACAATGTCTAATGAGGAGTTGGCTAAAATAATGCCTGTAAGACCCCCAACAGTAAATAGGAAGATAAAACCCAGAGCCCAGAGTATAGCTGCGTCTCATTTAATAGTTCCGCCATGAAGAGTTGCAAGTCAGCTAAAGACTTTTACTCCTGTGGGAATGGCAATAATTATTGTAGCTGATGTAAAGTAGGCCCGGGTGTCAACATCTATCCCTACAGTAAATATATGATGAGCTCATACGATGAAGCCTAAAAACCCAATTGACATTATGGCTCAGACTATTCCCATGTAGCCGAAGGGTTCTTTTTTTCCTGCATAGTATGTAACAATATGGGAAATTATGCCAAAACCTGGGAGGATAAGAATGTAAACTTCAGGGTGCCCAAAGAATCAAAATAGGTGTTGGTAGAGGATTGGGTCTCCCCCTCCTGCAGGGTCAAAAAATGATGTGTTTAGATTGCGGTCTGTTAGTAGTATTGTAATTCCTGCGGCTAGTACGGGGAGAGAAAGCAGTAATAATACGGCTGTAATTAAGACGGATCAAACAAACAAGGGGGTTTGATACTGTGTTATGTTGGGGGGTTTTATGTTGATGCAGGTGGTAATAAAATTAATTGCACCTAAAATTGAAGAAACTCCAGCTAAGTGAAGTGAAAAAATAGTTAGGTCGACTGATGCTCCTGCGTGGGCAAGATTTCCGGCCAAAGGGGGGTAGACAGTTCAACCGGTTCCGGCACCAGCTTCAATTCCAGAAGAGGATAGAAGCAGGAGAAGAGATGGGGGAAGGAGTCAAAAGCTTATATTATTTATTCGTGGAAATGCTATGTCAGGGGCACCAATTATTAATGGAACAAGTCAGTTTCCAAACCCGCCAATTATTACAGGTATAACCAAGAAGAAAATTATAACGAAAGCATGAGCTGTGACAATCACATTATATACCTGGTCGTCCCCAAGAAGGGTACCAGGTTGACTTAGCTCTGTTCGGATTAGAAGGCTAAGAGCTGTGCCGGTCATACCGGCTCAGGCGCCAAATAATAGGTATAAGGTGCCGATGTCTTTGTGGTTTGTTGAAAATAATCAACGAATAAGTGACACAGGTAGGATGGCTGAGTAATAGGCGGGAGGCTGTAAACCCCCCCACGGAGATTTAATCTCCTCCTATCAGAGGTAGCTCTGTGGTGTTAACGTCAAAATGCAAATTTGAAGACGCACCCGTAAAGGTGCCGGGGCTTCCCCCGTTTTTTTTCTAACGGGGGAAGAAGGCGGATGGAAGCCCGCTGGGTAGGGTTTTTAGCTGTTAACTAAAGTTTTGCAGGATCGAAGCCTGTCCATCTAGTTAGGCCTTAGCTTAATTAAAGTGTTTGGGTTGCATTCAGAAGATGTATATTAAAATTATACAGGTCTTAACAGAAACTAGGGGTTGGTCCCCTATTTAAGGCTTTGAAGGCCTTTGGTTTAAAGTTAGCCTAAGTTTCTAGATCAGGATGAGTGGGGTGATGGGTAGTAGAAATAGTATGGGTGTAATTAGTGGGGAAGGGTTGGTTATTTTGGTGGGTTTAAATCGTCATTTTATTAACAGGTTAGTTGTATTTGGGGAGATGGTTAGTGTTGTAATGTATGTTAGACGTATGTAAAATATTAAGCTTAGTAGGGAAGTAATGGCGATTGTGGCTGCTATGGGGGTTAGTTGATTAGTTGTTAGTTCTTGTAGGATGAATCATTTGGGAATAAACCCAGTTAGAGGTGGGAGGCCACCTAGTGCTATTAGGGTAATTATTGTAGCTGTTGAAAGTACGGGAGAGGTTGTTCATAATATTCCTAAGTCTTTAGTAGTCTTTGTTGTTGAAAAGATTAGAGTTATAAATATAGAGGTGGTTATTAGTAAATAAACTGTAAGGGTAAAAAGTAGAAGTTCATGGGAGATAGTAGAGATGGTGAATATTCAACCTAGGTGTGCGATTGACGAGAATGCTATGATTTTTCGTAATTGGGTTTGGTTTAAACCAGATCAACCTCCAATTAGAATGGAGAGAGTTGCTAGGAGTAACATGGTTGTGGCTGGTAGTTGGTGGGCAGTTAAATATAGCAGTGATATTGGTGGTAGTTTTTGTCAGGTTGTTAAGATAAGGGCAGTTGGTGTACTAATACCTTGTATAACCTCTGGGAGTCAGAAGTGTATTGGGGCAAGACCTAGTTTTATAGCTAAGGCAATAGTTAATAAGGTTGGGGTAGGGGGTGTGGTGAGTTGGGTGATATCTCAGGTTCCAGTATGTCAGGCGTTAATAATACTTGAGAGTAAGATAATGGATGAAGCTGTTGCTTGAATAATAAAATATTTTGTTGCTGCTTCGGTGGCTCGTGGATGGTGTTGTTTAGCTAGTATTGGAATGATAGCTAGGGTGTTTAGTTCTAGTCCAATTCAGGCTAAAAATCAATGATAGCTAGTGGCAACAATGATTACCCCTAGGGCTAGGTTGGAAATAAGGATAGATAAGATAATGGGGCTCATTAGTAAAGGAGGGGTTTAACCAACATTTTTGGGGTATGGGCCCAAAAGCTTTATTAGCTGACTTTACTAGAAGGTAGTATAGTGGGAGTGCGGAGGGTTTTGGAGTCTCAAGTGTGGGTTCGAATCCCATTCTTCTAGAGGAGGTGAGGGGGTCATAATCCCTGTAGTTTACTCTATCAAAGTAATCCCTAGGTTCTCGGGCACACATCCTGGTCGGTTAGTTTAGTGGTGGTAGTCCTGAGAGTGCAATTGGAAGGGAAACATATCAGAGGTATAGTGCTAAGGTGGCAGGGAGGAACTGTTTTCATAAAAGGTGTATTAGTTGATCATAGCGAAATCGTGGGTAAGATGCTCGAGTTCATAGAAAACATATTGTTAGTAGTGTGGTTTTGACTATTAGATTAATTGTAAAAAGTTCTGTTTGCGCTATAATAGTAGGGCTAAAGAACAGGATGCATGTTAGTGTATTTATTATTAAAATGTTTATATATTCGGCTAGAAAGAATAATGCGAATGGTCCGGCTGCATATTCAACGTTAAACCCTGAGACAAGTTCGGATTCACCCTCAGTTAAATCAAAGGGTGCCCGATTTGTTTCTGCTAGAGTGGAGACAAATCATATTATTGCAAGGGGTCATGAGGGGAAGATTAATCAGGTATGTTCTGGTGTAGTTACTAGGGTGTGTGTTGTAAAGGCACCGGTGAGTATAATAATTGAGAGGAGAATAATGCCTAAGGTAACTTCGTATGAGATTGTTTGTGCGATAGCTCGTAGGGCCCCAATTAGGGCGTATTTTGAATTTGATGCTCATCCTGATCATAAAATTGTATAAACTATCATGCTTGATAGGGCTAGTAGGAATAGAAGGCCTAAATTTATATCTGCTAGGGAGTATGGTATTGGTAGTGGGGCTCATATTATTAGGGCCAGTAGGAGGGCTAGGGTTGGTGCTAAAATGAAGAGGACGGGAGATGCATATGTTGGGCGGAGGGGTTCTTTGATAAATAATTTTACCCCATCAGCAATGGGTTGTAATAGTCCGAGGGGTCCTACTACATTTGGACCCTTGCGTAGTTGTATGTAGCTTAAAATTTTGCGTTCGAGTAGGGTTAAGAATGCTACGGCGATGAGAATGGGGATAATATATAAAATGGGGTTAATAATGTAAGATAAAAGTTTATGCATTATTAAGAAGGGAATTTGCTTCCCTGTAGAAAGATTTTAGGTCTTTTGCATTACTTGACTCTGCCACCTTAATAAGCCCTAGTTTAGGGGTGGGGGGGGGCATGTTTATTACTTTAGCAGTGATCAGTAATTTTAATTAGGACGTTCTTTTGGAAGAGGTCCTACTATCTTGGTCCTTTCGTACTAAAGATAGTGCTGCATAGATAGAAACCGACCTGGATTTCTCCGGTCTGAACTCAGATCACGTAGGACTATTAATCGTTGAACAAACGAACCTTTAATGGCGGCTGCACCATTGGGGTGTCCTGATCCAACATCGAGGTCGTAAACCCCCTTGTCGATATGGACTCTAAAAGGAGATTGCGCTGTTATCCCTGGGGTAACTTGGTTCATTGATCAGATAAATAAAATTATTTGCTGGATCTATAAAGAAATTTTGGTGTGTTAATCTTGATGAAATTAATTTATTTTGGAAGTTTTATTATATTCCGAAGTCGCCCCAACTAAAAATCCAATGAACATGCCGGGTGATTTGGTTTTGAAGCTCCACAGGGTCTTCTCGTCTTATGGGTACATTCCAGCTTTTGTACTGGAAAATCAATTTCATTGGCCAGTCCGCAAGAGACAGTTTAGTCCTCATTTAGCCATTCATACCAGTCCCTATTTAGGGGACAAGTGATTATGCTACCTTTGCACGGTTAGGATACCGCGGCCGTTTAAAGAGTCACTGGGCAGGCGGGACCTTTAATACTCGTAAAGCTAAAGGCTATGTTTTTGGTAAACAGTTGGGACAATTTGTTGCCGAGTTCCTTTTGCGGCTTTTTGCCTTTCTTTTTTGCACGCCTGTGTTGGGGTGACAATGTTAAGTCAACGTTTAAGCTGGTGTAAGAAAAGAAGTTGGTTTAATTGTTAAATATCAGTAGTTTTTCTATTCTGATTCAAGGGGGTGCAAAGAGAAATAATCATTTCTTATTACTAATTTTAGCATTGGTGTTTCTATATCAATATAGAATAACTCAAATTAAGTCGGGAGGGTGAGTAGGTTATTAGAATTATTTTGTTCGTGCTGTAACGCAGTTTTTGGTGGCTGCTTTGAGGCCTACTGTAGAGTAAAGTGGGGAAGTCTCTCGGTTCGGGCTGTATTCCGGTTCAATGGGGCTGTACCCCCATTGAGTCTCCTTGGGCTGAGAAGAAAAGTTTGTAAGTACTATCGTGAAAGCCTAAGGTTGAACTTAAATTCTTTTATGAGTAGCCAGCTATCACCAAGCTCGATAGGCTTTTCGCCCCCTAGTTTTTGGTCTTCCCACCCTTTTGCTACAGGGACGGGTGTGCTCTATTAAGGCTGCCAAAAAATAGCTCGTTTGGTTTCGGGGGGTCAGGCTAAAGCTTCTCTTTGTCTGAAAGTGTTTTGCTAGACCATGATGCAGAAGGTACAGGGGTTTATCTTTGCTGTTTTTTGCTTAAGGTTTTTCATTGTTCTTTCATCTTTCCCTTGCGGTACTTTTAAGGCCAAGTGGTGGGGTTTAATCTCATTTACTGGCCGAGGCAAATGTTTTGGTTAATGGGGGGGGGGGGTTTGGGTGTTTGATTGGCTTAGTTTGGGGCTCAAAAAGGTCGTTGTGTCGGCATCTCCTAGTTGTAAGCTAGGTGCTTTTATAAGCTACTTTTTGTTAGACCAAGCACACCTTCCGGTACGCTTACCGTGTTACGACTTGCCTCCTCTGTTTAACTTTTTTGATTTATAAAAGTAGTTTAGTTTATGTTGTTTGAGGAGGGTGACGGGCGGTGTGTACGCGTCCCAGAGCGTTGTTAAAATAGACTCTCTTATCTAGTTTACTGCTAAATTCACCTTCATGTACGATTTCATAATACATTTCGTATTTTTTATTATAAAAAATGTAGCCAATCTCTTCCCCAACATTTGCTACACCTTGACCTGACGTGCTAGCGGTAGGGCTATTGAGTCTACTATTAGACCCTCATAGGGTAGGCTGTCGACGGCGGTATATAGGCTGATGTTGTGCTAGTGGGGTGGGTAAACGGGAGATCGATATAGGACAGCTCCTCTAGGCCGATTGGGACACCGTCCAAGTCCTTGAGTTTCAAGTTTTTCACTTGTAGTTCTCTGGCGGAGAAGTTGTATAGTAGCTAATCAATGTTTAGGGCTTAGCATAGTAGGGTATCTAATCCTAGTTTGTTTCTAAGCTTTCGTGTGGTCAAGAGTATAGTATTAAAAACACTTGTTGGTTTTCTTCATAACTTAAGTATTTTACAACTAGGTTGGGGGTTTTAATGTTTTTAGTATTAAGGATCTCTAGTCACATTTTACGCCGTTTGTCGTTGTTTTGGGCTTTTCGTATAACCGCGGTGGCTGGCACGAAATTGACCAGCCCTATTTATCATAACTGGGTCAGGCTTTCACCTATGGCCCAATGTTTATTACTGCTGATAGCCCGTGGGGGTGTGGCATAGCAAGGCGTTGTGGGCTTGAATTCAGTGCCTGATGCCTGCTCCAATAGCCTTTTTAAGGGTTAAGGGCATTTTCACTGGTGCGTTGAAACTTGCATGTATAATTTTGAAAAAAAACAACGGTAAGCCCAGGACCAAAACTATTGTCTGTGGAGGTTTTCCTATTCCTCATCTCAGCATCTTCAGTGCCGCGCTTTTAAAAATAAGCTACAATGAC